AATGTGTTCGCTCAAGAAAGACTCCAGAAGATATTGATCGTAAATAAGAAGACTGTTTACGAAGAAACAGGAATAGATATTCGCATTCATATACATAAGAATTATGTAGGAACCAAAAGAATCTTTTCTTTCTTTTTGAAAAGACGTAAATGGATTTCTTTGAAGTAATGAGACTATTCAAATTATGATATTCGTGGAAAAACAATCGCAAGAAATGCAAAGAAGAAACATCTTTGATCCAGCATTGAAGGATTTGAACCAAGATTTCCAGATGGATGGGATGGGGTATTAGTAGATCTGACACATAATTTAAATGTGACAATTTATCCTCTAAAAAGGGAAATATTGAATGAATAGATCGTAAATTCTGAGATTTTGGTATTCTTTTTTCTTCAAGGGAAGATACTAATCGCGACGAGAATGGAATTTCCAGAATGACTCCAAAACCTTCTGATACCATTTGAGAAGAAAAATGAGAATAAAAATAATTCTTGTGCCCCCAAAATACATTTTGGTTAGAATCATTCACCGAAGAAATCAAAGATTTCTGTTGATACATTCGAGTAATTAAGCGTTTCACAAGTACTAAACTAGATTTATTGTCATAACCGAGAATTTCCACAGGTTCGTAAAAAATCAAACTATTGAAGCTATGATAATGAGCAAGTGAGTAAATATACTCCTGAAGGAGTAGCGGATATAGGAAGTTTTGTTGCCGAAATCTATCTTTTTTCAATCTAAATATCCTTGTAATTCTGTCATTGAAAAACATTTATACTATAACCAAAAAAGGGAGGCACTTCTTGTTTTATGAAATGATACATAGTGCAATATGGTCAGAACGGCGTATGCGTATGTTGTATGTAGTATATTGTTTATCTTATACTAAAATACTCTTTATAATAACTTCTAACTCTAAGAAACTAGAATAATAATAGAATAAGAAGATTCTTATTCTATTATTCTAAGAAAGAATTCTAAGAATATAGTCTAGTATTAATATAGACTATAAACTGTCTATACTTTTACTTTAAATAATATATACTTTTATACTGTACTGTGATGTAAAAAAAAGAAAGAGAATCTAAGAAGTAAAAGATTCTATAAAAGTAAGAACAAATAAAGAATATATACCCCGGAGACAGAGAGCCCAATCTACAGATCTTTTTTCTTTCCCTTTCTATCCAATTTTGTTTTCTTTTCTTTGTTATTTTCTTTTCCTTGTTAATATAACTAGAATAACAATAAAAGAAAATAGAAAAGAACAATAAGAAAAAGAAGGAAAAGGGGTAAAAATCTTTTATTTTCGCAACCCAATCACTCTTTTGACTTTGGAAAAGATTCCTTTTTTATCACTATACTATTTCTTCTACACATCCGTCTCCAATCCATAATAAAGAATAATTAGGATTAAGAAAAAAAAAAGAATCAATGGTCCACTCACAATTCACAAGAGAACCTTTTACCACATCAGGCACTAATCTATTTTTAACGTATAATTAGTAATTCAATCGGGTAATCATTCAAATTAAGAAAGGAAGCTCGTTGCTTTTTTGTCTTACTTGAATTGGAACCATAAGGCTCTATCCATTTATTCACTAGACCCGAAATACTTTACTGAACTTAAAAATTGTTATAAAAAGAAAGATTCTCGTTCTATTTCTATTATGAGTACTAGAAATCTTCTTTGATTAGATTATCCTTTTTGATATTTTTCTATTCTTTTTACGACATGCTCTTTTTTCCATTCATTACCTTTCAGGATCAGTCGCGGTCTTATAAACTCTACCAATAGTCTAGACGAATTCCTTCATCCAAATGTGTAAAAGATCATAGTCGCAATTAAAAGCCGAGTACTCTACCGTTGAGTTAGCAACCCGGATGAATATGAAGTGTAGATAAGATCGAAATAAAAAAAAAAAAAAGAAATCCAGCAAACCTATCCATTTGACTAAAGCGAAGGAAAGAGCCAATAGGGAATGGGGATAAAAAGATCTATTTCTATACGATCAAATTATATTTGTTTGAGACGCCATTGTCAATATGAATGGACTTTTTAGAAAGAAAGAAATTTCAAGAAATTCTATAGAAATTTGTGTTGGATTAGCACAACATAAAGAAGAAATAAGAACTTTGAGCGGAAAAAAATAAGGAAAAGGTAAAGATAGAAAAGATAGCGGCTTTCTTTAATCAAAAAAAGAAAGGTACAATACAAATACAAGAAGAAAGATTACCCCCCTTGTTGGGGGGTTCCACAACAAGAAGCAAGAAAAAAAAGAAGAATAAGAAAAAGAAGAAGAAAATAAGTATGAATAGAACAAGAAAAGAAGAAACTTTGAATAAAGAATTACACTAAAGATAGGTACTAGTTACCCTATCCTTTTTTTATTCATGATTCTTGTTTTTCCTTTCTTTCTTTTTTATCAAAAGAAACTCGAAATCCTTTAAAGAATTCTGCCTTCCTTAAAATATCATAAACAGTTCCTGTGGGTTGAGCACCTTTTTCAAGGAAATCTAAAATAGCAGGAACATTTGAATAAGTTTGATTCTTTATCGGATCATAAAAACCCACCTTTTGAAGATCTCTTCCTTCTCTTCGGGATCGAACATCAATTGCAACGATTCGATAGATGGCTCATTGGGATAGATGTAGATAAAAGATGCCCCCCTAGAAACGTATAGGAGGTTTTCTCCTCATACGGCTCAAGAAAAAATGATTCTAATTTCTAGAATTTCTATTTCTATCTATATAGATAGAAATAGAAAGAGAAATGGATCCATAAAGAATTAGACTGTAATTTGAGCCTTTTTTTCCTTCTTTACAGAAAAAAGAAATTTCATTTGTACTCCTAACTCAAGTTGGGTAGTTTTGAAAGAGTTCGAAAGGAAATCTTTAGAATTTCTTGAGCTGTCTCTAACCTCTTTTTTTGTCTCCTTTCAGATCTCTTTTTTCAGATCTCTTTTTTTTTACTCATTCTGATCCAATTGTTGAGACAAGTGAAAATAGTGTTTCCTTGTTCCGGAATTTGTTGTCTTTGCTTTGCGCTTTGTCAAATCATTGGGTTTAGACATTACTTCGGTGATCCTTACTCCTTTTCAAAAAGGCAGCAACATACCCTTTGTTTTTTGTTCTTTCTATGGAAAAGGAAAAAATCATACGAAAGATTGATTCCTTTGTGATACACTCTTGATCGAAACAGTTTGAAGATTTCGACAAATCTTATTTTTTCATTTAAAACTTGTTCAAATTTGAACCTCTCCATTTATCTATATTTAGACATTGATGATATATTTACAAAGTTGGTCTAACTTATTGATTGTTACTAACCCTAGATTATTCCCCCGATAAATGAATCAATCATTTTTGCTCGAGCTCCATCATATGCTATACCTTTATATACCATTAGTATCTTTATTTAGCAACCCAAGACAAATTCAATTAGGTTCCTAGCAGAACAAACTATGTCGAGACAAGAGCATCTTCATTCGTATAGAAAATGGTGGATGTCAGAATCCACAGCCAATCATGTCCTTCAAGTCGCACGTTGCTTTCTACCACATCGTTTCAAACGAAGTTTTACCATAACATCCCTCTAATTTTCTTTTAATTTGGAACCGTATGCAATTGATTCAATATGGAATCATGAATAGTCATTGGCTGAACCGATACATAATAATCTACACTTATCTATCTATGGATAGATAAGTGTTTATCCGGAAAGGATTTCACTGAAATTTACCCCATATTTTCTCATATGAATAATATCACATGAAAAAAACAAATCAGTTTTAAGCAAACTTATTTACATCTTCAACAGATCTTTCGGGATTGTCCATCATAAAAGATCCCTCTTTTTCTTTTCAATAAAAAAGAAAAAGAAATTAGAAACCTCAAAAAAAGCCTTTGACTTTACTTTCATTCAAATGAAAAAGAAATCCCCATGAATGGATAAAAGTTTTTATCCACTTTAACTAAATACTATACTAACTAAATAATATACTAAACTAAATATTTCATTGAAATATTCAATTATAGAATAATAAGATTCTATTAAATAATATTAAAAAGAAGAATATACAATATATATTCTTATGTAAGAATTATGTATTTCTGTATTAAAAATTAAAATCTATTTAGAATCTCTAATATTAAAAATTTATAATATTAAATATAATAAATATTAAATATATTAAATAATATAATTTTCATGAAATTCTAAATTCATATATTCTAATATGAAATAGGAATTCTGAATATTTTCTCATTTATTATTTATGAATTATGATTTTATGATTCTAATATTATGATTGACTTATTATTTACCATCTCCGATTGAATCTGATTTTCATTTAATTGAAAACAGAGAGATAGTTTGAGAATAAAGTTTCTTTGTTTTCATTATTATGGAGTGGAAAAGTCTCGTGTAAGGTAAGATCAAAGAGAAGATCAGAATACGAGGATTCTGATCTTTTCGCATCCATCTCCATCATATAAAACAAAGAATCGTTAACGAAAGTAATCACGAATATTTCATAATAAAATACTTTAGTAAAAAAGTAAAAAAAAAAAAAAGATATGATTCTAAGAATGATTCTTAGAATTAAGAATGGATAACATTGTATCCAACATTAAACAGAAGATTGTTTAATGAAATTTCAATAGAGAAGAATCTTTTGTTTCTGATGCAAAAGATCTGGGACGGAAGGATTCGAACCTCCGAGTAACGGGACCAAAACCCGTTGCCTTACCGCTTGGCCACGCCCCATTTTGATTTGGTCTAAGAAAAACTAAGCTAAATATTGGTTATTCGTCAATAACCAACCAAAAGAAATATAGGACATTTTGTCGCTAGGATTCAACACAATAGATATAGAATCAAAAAGATTAATTGATCATTACTTAGAATTCAATTAAGATATTGTATGAAAATAGAATTCCTTGTATTCTTATTTGATTGTAGAATGTAAGGAAGGATTCTTGATTGGGGAGAAGTCAAAGAAAAAGAAGAATTTCTTTCTTTTATCTGACTTTTTATTTTAAATTTTCCCTCAGAAAAACAATTCAATCCAATCTGATAATTTATTATCATTTCAATTTAATTTGAATCTTTAAGAACAAGAAAAGAATATTTGTTATGTTTAATATCTTTAGTTTAATCTGTATCTGTCTTAATTCTACCCTTTATTCGAGTAGTTTTTTCTTCGCCAAATTGCCCGAGGCTTATGCCTTTTTCAATCCAATCGTAGACGTTATGCCGGTTATCCCTTTATTCTTTTTTCTCTTAGCCTTTGTTTGGCAAGCTGCTGTAAGTTTTCGATAAAAATGGAATCTCTATTCAATTCATAATTTCTTCGATAAAAAAAAGATGAGATTTTTATTCTTAAAATCAATAGGAACCCTCGATTCAAAAAGCGAAATTCTGGTATTTTATATTTTCTATTGAAATTGAATTTTAATAAGGGAAGGGGACGAGGATCTTTATCTTTAATCAGCTTATTTCTTCTTTTGTTCTGACCTTTCCTTTATAAGATCCCATACAATACCTATGTATAGATATGGATATGGCAAGAAATCTTTGGTAACGAAAAAATACGAATCTTATTACATTAGAAAGAAATTCGTGAAAATAAATTTCAAAAAAAAAACTTCTTTTTTTTTTTCATCTTTAAAGCGTCATATCAAAATAGTGTATAGTGTGTGTCGTAAAATAGGTGATCTATTTCCTTCAAAAAAAATGATCTTATCTTGGAGATTTGTAATGCTTACTCTTAAACTATTCGTTTACACAGTAGTAATATTCTTTGTTTCTCTCTTCATCTTCGGATTCTTATCTAATGATCCGGGGCGTAATCCTGGGCGTGAAGAATAAAAAAAGAGATGAGATTCGTTTTTACTTTTTCCTTGATTTTTTCATAGGTAAATGTATAAATAAATGGAATAGATGCTAGATAAAGATAAAAGATTCATAAAAGAAAATAATCGAAATTTATTCCAATTCTAAAATCTCAAGTGATCAGGGGGTCGGAGAGAGAGGGATTCGAACCCTCGGTACGAATAATTCGTACAACGGATTAGCAATCCGACGCTTTAGTCCACTCAGCCATCTCTCCCCATTCCAAATTGGAAATTTATCATGTGATTTAACACGTGAAGTCAAGATTGAGAACAATCTTTATTTTCCTTCAATGATTCGAAACAGATTTCTCCAATAGAAAAGAAAGAATACCTTACTTATTTTATTTTGTACAAAAGGTTCATTTCCCCGGCCTGGTTAAGTATAAGTACTGGCCGGGCCAGTACTTCTTTTGTTCCAACGAATAAAAATTGTTATTGAAACAAGAAGAATAATTTTCATTGCCATTCCTAATTATTAGAAATTCTTTAATAAATTATCTATATCTAGATTAATATAGAATATTCTATATATTCTAGAATTCTATATTAATATGATTAATATGATATATTCTATATTGAAATAATCAATATTAGATATCTTTTGAAAAGAAATATATCTTATAAGAGAAATAATATCAAATAGAAAACACATATTTCTAAATTGAGACTATAAATAATTTACTTGTTCAAAGCAAAGGACAAGCTTGAAAGTTTGAGGCCCGATTTACCCGAATTCAGAAGTTCAAGCGAAGGGAGGTTTCAAAAAAGAAATACTTATAACTTTAGTACACTATTTAAATTTGACTAAACTTTTTGCTATTCACCTATTTTTTTTTCAAGTTTTCAATCCCGCGCCGCGGCGGAACAAAATACGTGTTAATGCTGGAATTCTCATGATTCTGATGCTATCTTGACTGCGTCTGATTACATTTGTTGGACAAATGGTGCATTCATATCCAATAATGAATATGTAGCGGGTATAGTTTAGTGGTAAAAGTGTGATTCGTTCTATTAACAACTTAAATAGTTAAGGGGTCTTTCCATTTTTTTCATATTTCATATTCCGATCAAAAACTTTATTTCTTAAAAAGATTTAATCCTTTACCCCTCAATAGGACATTTGAGGAAAGAATATACATTCTCACGATTTCTATCCAAAAGGCAATCAGAATTTTAATAAAAAGAATTGGATTATGGAGTCGAGAAGCATAATTTTTTTGATTGGTTCAATTCTTCCAATTGAATGAGTATGAATAAAAGATCTATGGATGATAGTACAAAACTTTCAATCGTAACTAAATCTTCAATCTTTGCGCTGAAAAAGGGTGAGATTGAAGCCAAATAGCTAGAAAATGATGGTTTTGGTTTACTAGAACCCTCGGCTTCTTGTTTCAGCTCGGTAGAAACAAAATTATTTTCCTTAGGATCCCACGAGTAGAAAAGAAATAGGGAACGAAGTAACTAGACTAGAGACTAGAAAGATTTGATAGAATCCCCCTCTTCTAGAGGGATCATCTAAAAAGCAAGTAGCTTTAGATGCATTCGTAAAAAAAGCTGACATAGATGTTATGGATCTCATTTTTTATCTGGTGGGAATACATAGA